TACGAAGAAAAACGAATACAAATTCGCATTCAGATACATAAGAATTATATAGGAACCAAAATAGTCTTTTATTTTCTTTTGAAAAAACGTAAATTGATTTCTTCGGAGTAATGAGACTATTCCAATTATGATATTCGTGGAGAAAGAATCGCAATAAATGCAAAGATGGAACATCTTGGATCCGGCATTGAAGGATTTGAACCAAGATTTCCAAATGGATAGGATAGGGTATTAGTATATCTGACACATAATTTAAATGTGATAATTTGTCCTCTAAAAAGGGAAATATTGAATGAATAGATCGTAAATTCTGACATTTTGGTATTTCTTTTTCTTCGGGAAAAGATACTAATCGCAGCGAGAATGGAATTTCCACAATGACCGCAAAACCTTCTGATATCATCTGAGAAAAAAAATGAGAATAAAAATAAGTGTTGTGCCCAACGAATCGATTTTGATTAGAATTTTGATTAGAATAATTAACCGAATTAATCAAATAATTCTGTTGATACATTCGAATAATTAAACGTTTCACAAGTACTGAACTAGATTTATTGTCATAACCAATAATTTCCACGGGTTCGTAAAAAATCGAATCATTTAAACCATGATCATGAGCAAACGCGTAAATATACTCCTGAAAAAGAAGCGGATATAGGAAGTGTTGTTGCCGAGATCTATCTTTTTCTAAATATCCTTGTAATTCTTCCATTTACATTTCTACTTGAGCCAGAGGCAGGAGGTTTTTCTTGGTTTATCAAATGATACATACATAGTACAATATGGTCAGAACAGGGTATTATGTATTGTATTATATATATAATATAGTAAGAAAAAAATATATACCCCGGAAACGAAACGGGGAGTCCAATCAACAGATCTTTTTACCTTCCTTTTCTATCCAATTGGTTTATGTTCGTTATAATTACAACAGGAGAAAAAATCCTTTATTTTTGCAACCCAATTGCTCTTTTGACTTTGGAATAAATTCTCTTTATCAATATACTGTTTCTTCTACACATCCGCCTACAATCCATAATAAAGAATAATTAGGATTCTGAAAAAAAAAAAAAGAAAAAATCAATGGTTCACTCACAGGAGAACCCACTCTTTCCCGCATTAGGCACTAATTCATTTTTAACGTCTAATTAGATCGGGTAATCATTCCAATTAAGAACATAAGCTCGTTGCTTTTTATTTTACCAGAATTGGAGCCATAGAGCTCTATCCATTTATTCACTAGACCCAACTGTATTTGTCCCCTTCCAAAAATCAAAACAATCTTTTGGAACTGTAACGATCCGGTAAGGATAAACTCAAAGTTCTACTTTAACTTTTTAACTTTGACTTTCATTTCAAATTAAATAAATTAATAAAATCGAAAATCCAATAAAATAATAAATTAATAAAATAAGAAATTGATTTTATTACGACATGCTGTTTTTTCCATTCATTACCCTTGAGGATCAGTCGTGGTCTTATAGACTATACCAATAGTCTGGACGAATTCGTTGCTTCATCCAAATGTGTAAAAGATCATAGTCGCACTTAAAAGCCGAGTACTCTACCGTTGAGTTAGCAACCCGGATAAATAGGATATGTAGATACGATCGAAATACAAAAATCAATTGAATTGCACTGCACGACCCTATCAAAACATTGAACTAGCAACACATTGAAAAGAAAGATTTTCTGATCAATTATAAACACAAAATACCAAAATGAGCAGATCGGATTAAAAATATTCCCAATCGAAATGTAAAAATTATGACAGACCACCCATTTTTTATCAAATTCTTTTTGGATTTTACTTAAGAAAATACATCTTGTATGAGAGTAAATGCAGCAAGGCAAACCCATCATTTGAGTGAAGGAAACAAAAAAAAACTAATATGGGGTGGGGATAAACAGCCCTATTTATCTACGATCGAATTATATTTGTTCGATACACCATTGTCAATATAAATGCAATGTTGAGAAAATAAATCAAGTAAATAAAATAAAGACTTGTGTTGGATTGGCACAACATAAACATAAATAAGAAATTGAAATGGAAAAATTAAGGAAAAGGTAAAGAAAAAATCCCCGGTTTATTCAATCAATAAAAGTACGATAAGCAAGCTTAACCCCTTGTTTGTTGTTAAATTGAATTCCCCCACCAAAATATGAATAAAGCAAGAAAAAGGCAAATGGTGTGTAAATATAAATAATTACACAAGGATAGATACTAGTTACCCTTCCCTACTTTATTTTATTTATTTATAAATTTGGTTTTTGACTTTAATTAACTCGAAGTTCTTTCTTTAAAGAATTCTGCCTTCCTTAAAATATCATAAACAGTTCCCGTAGGTTGAGCACCTTTTTCAAGGAAATATAGAATAGCAGGAACGTTTAAATAAGTTTGATTCTTTATCGGATCGTAAAAACCTACTTTTCGAAGATCTCTTCCTTCTCTTCGGGATCGAACATCAATTGCAACGATTCGATAGATGGCTCATTGGGATAGATGTAAATAAACAACGCCCCCCCTAGAAACGTATAGGAGGTTTTTTCCTCATACGGCTCGAGAAAAATGATTCTAATTTCTGTATATAATAGCAAGTAGATCCATAAAATCATGAATTTTACTATGATTTGAATTGAGTACTTTTTTCTTCTTCCTTACAGAAAAAGGAAGAAATCTCATTCATACTCATAACTCAAGTTGGGTAATTCTGACAAGAAAATCCTTAGACATTTATTGAGCCGTCTCTAAACTCTTTTGTTTGTCTCATTTCGAATCTATTTTTATTCCTCAGTCTGATCCAATTGTTGAGACAATTGAAAATAGTGTTTCCTTGTTTCGGAATCCTTTATCTTTGCTTTGTGAAATCGTTGGGTTTAGACATTACCTCGGGGATCCTTATTCCTTTCAAAATGGCAGCAACATACCTTTTTTGTTATTTCTTTCTATATAAATAGAATACGAACGATTGATTCCCTTGTGATACACTTTTCATCGAAATAGTTTTACCAATTTCGAAAAATTGGACTTTTCAAACTTGTTCTGAATTTGAACCTTTCAATTTAGAATTTATATATAGTGAGGATATACTTACAAAGTTGGTCTAACTTATTGATTTTCACTAACCCTAGATTCTTTCCCTTGAAAAATGAATCAATCCTTTCTTCTCGAGCTTCATAATGTACTATTTACTTATAACCCAACACAAATTAGGTTCCGGGCAGAACAAACTATGTCGAGCCAAGAGCATCTTCATTACTATAGAAGATGGCGGATGTAAAAATCCACAGCCGATCATGTCCTTCAAGTCGCACGTTGCTTTCTACCACATCGTTTCAAACGAAGTTTTACCATAACATTCCTCTAATTGAAATTTCAAAGCGGTATGGAATTGATTCAATATAAAATCATGAATAGTCATTGGTTCAACCGGTATATAATAGTCCATACTTTCTATCTACGGATAAATAAGTATTTATCCGGATAAGGGTCAGCAAGGATCGAATTTATTTAATTTAACCCCATATTCTATCATATGAATGAAAATATTTATTTATATTTATAAATAAGACGAATAAACGAGTTTGCTTAAGACTTATTATTTACATCTTCAACAGATTGTTCGAGACGATCAATCATGAAGGATCCAGTTTTCTCGAACAAATAAACTATAAACCTCCAAAAGAGGTTTCTGTTTCTATAGTAGAATACTAATGATTTCCAATCCCGAAATCAAATCAATTAGTAACCAAATAAGCTATTCCAATGACCCGAAAAAGTCGAAATTTTGATAATATTGATTTCTCATACTTCTTCCAGTACCAATTCCGGTACCAATCAAGAAAAAAAAAATGAAGTAAAAAAAAAAAAAAAACGATCTCGTGTAAGGTAAAATGGAGTTCCTTACGTTATTGTTATTCTTTCTTTCATCTGAAAGAGAAAATCTGAATCAAGAATCAGAGAAGTATGATCTTTTCGGATCCATCATATACAACTAAGAGTTCTTACCTTAGCCGGGGTAATTCTAATTATAGATATTTAAAAAATCACAGATCCTTTTCACTTAACCGAAAAGCCCTTGTTACTGAAATACAACAATACAATAAAAATACATAATATATATCATATAGGCATAGGCCTTGTTTTTTATACAGATTTTGTTTTACTTCTTCAAGAATTTTTCGATCAATTCTAAAGTCAAGTAGATGGAATATACGAATTTCTCCCCAATCACTACATTACATTGATTTACAATGGTTCATTTGAACCAGCTAATATCTAAGATACAAAAAAATAAGGTCCAGATCAATCTGTTTTTCCTATTTTTTTTTCCGCGCCAACCCAACTTTAATTAGAAGTTTTAAGACCTGTGATGAAATTCAAAACTCCCCACTCTTTAATCTCTACATTCTATGTGGAATTGGGCGGGATACCATTTATTTTCTTTTTATTGACTTTAGGTTTGGGGAAAGGGAATAGAGAGGTCTTTCTCTCACATTGTGATTCAGAATGCATCATGTGATAATTCCCATTTCATAGGTATTAGATATGGGACATAAAGTTTCTCTAAGGAACTAACTTCAAAATGAATATGAAATTAATATGAGTAGTACGAGCATATCCTGAATGTTTATGATATAATAGACCAAAAATCCCTTTTTTGAATGAAAATAAAGATATTTAATTTTACCCACATTTGACACTTGATTCCGTTTGTGAGAAACCAAACGAATTCTCAGATATGATTCTTAGAACCATTCTGAAAATTAATAAGAATGGATTTTTCCCTTTAACAAATTCTTGTTTTATGTGGAATGCAGTGTGATCCCATCTTTCGTTTCATGAAAGACGATCTGGGACGGAAGGATTCGAACCTCCGAATAACGGGACCAAAACCCGCTGCCTTACCGCTTGGCCACGCCCCATTTTTATTTCTATTCGATACTAATCAACACTAATATGGGTATTGGTTATTCGTCAATCCCAACCCAAATACATAAAAACATATGGGATATTTTGTTGCTAGGGTTCAAGACATGCAGATATAGAATCAAAAAAATTCATTGATCATTACATAGAATTCAATTAAGATATTGTATGAAAGTTGAATTCCTTATATTCTCATTTTAGAATGATAATGGGGGGAGGGATTTTTTATTTGGGAGAGTCCGAACCGAAGAAAAAGGAGGATTTCTTGATCTGCCTTTTTCATTTTTCCCTTATAAAAATAACTCAAAATTATCTAATCCACAAGAACGAAATGCTTGTTATGCTTAATATCTTTAGTTTAATCGGTATCTGTCTTAATTCTGTCCTTTATTCGAGTAGTTTTTTCTTCGCCAAATTGCCCGAAGCTTATGCCATTTTCAATCCAATCGTAGATGTTATGCCTGTCATACCTGTACTCTTTTTTCTCTTAGCCTTTGTTTGGCAAGCCGCTGTAAGTTTTCGATGAAATCTTTAATACTTTGCTAAATTGATGCTGTATTCGATAAAAAAATTCTAAAAATTGATAAGATCAGATAAGTCTTACATTACGAACCCTCGATTCAAAAATCTAAATTCTTGTATATTGAATGAATAACCGCAGCGATGAATTAGGATCAGCCTTTTCCCCGTTCTGACCTTCCAGTGAGTATGGACTATTAGGTACTCCACAATATCTAATTATTGATATGACAAGAAATTTCGGGTAACGAATGAATAAAAATCTTATTACAAATAAATTCGTTAAAATAAAATGACTTTTCAAGAAAAGACTTCATTTTCTTTTTCATTTTTCGGGGTGTCAAAACAAATAAAATGGTATATGTGGTAAAAAATAGGTAATCTATTCCCCTCTTTCAAAAAAAAAAAAATGATCTTGGAGATTGTGTAATGCTTACTCTCAAACTCTTTGTTTACACAGTAGTGATATTCTTTGTTTCCCTTTTTATCTTTGGATTCTTATCTAATGATCCAGGACGCAATCCTGGACGTGAGGAATAACAAATTTCTAGTTTTTTTGCTTTTTTCTAAATTAATTCTTAATAATCTTATTTGTTTCATACATTTAACTATGATAAAATCAAGGGATGAGAATCTTTTCGAATTCGAAAATCCCAAGTGATCAGAGAAAGCGGAAAGAGAGGGATTCGAACCCCCGGTACAAATAATTCGTACAACGGATTAGCAATCCGCCGCTTTAGTCCACTCAGCCATCTCTCCTAATTCCAAATTGAAAATTTGTTATGTGATGTAACACGTGAAATAAAGATTGATAAAAATCCACCTTCTTTTCTTTATTTTATTTTTTTCTTTATTTTATTTTTTCATTTTATTTTTTCATTTTATTTATTTATTTTTATTTAATCTTATTTAATTTTATAATTATTATTTAATAATTATTATTTAATTATTATTATTTATTTTATTAAATTATTCTATTTTAATAATAGAATTTATTATTATATTATTAAAATAGAAATTAGAAATATTCTAAAATATTCTAATAAATAATAGAAATTATTTAAATAGTTATTTAAATTTAAACTTTAACCAAGTATTTAATATAAGTATTTAATATTTAAATAAAATAATTTAAATAAAATAAAAAGAAAGGTATATATTTATACTAAATAAAAAAATATATATATAAATATATTATAGTATAAATATATTATTATGTATAAGAAAATATGTATAAGAAAAATAATAAATATAAGAAAAATAAGAAAAAGATAGAAAAAGCAATTGATCAGGAATTCAATATAGATAATGACTCAAAATAAAATGGATCTCCTCAATAGAAAGAATATCTTAGTTCTTTGATTTTATACGAAAGGTTTATTCTCCCGGCCTGATCCGCTTAAGTACTGGCCGGGACATTTATTCTTTTATTCCAATGAATCCTTCATAGATCAAACGATTTAATTTGGAATTTATATCAAAAAAAAATACTTGTTATTGAAGCAACAACAACAAGAGAAATTTCCATTATCATTCCTATGATCGAAGTCCCATTTATTATTATTTAATTTAATATTTCTTTTTTATTCTTCTTTTTTTTTTATTATTCTTTTTTTCTTTTTCTCAGTTTATTACTTAATTTCTTACTGTTGTCAAGTATCTTACTGTTGTCAAGTAAGGAATAAAAAAAAAAACACATATGATAACATTAACATAATATATATATATATATATTAAACAATATTAAAATATTAAACAATATTAAATTACATTTAACAATTTTAAATATGAAAAACACATATTTCTATTCTAACATATTTCTATTCTAATAGAATAGAACTCAATATAACTCATTTACTTCTTCAAGAGACAAAATAGGAACAGTTGAGATTCAATTGACCCGAATTCATAAGATCTGGCACTGGCAGTTGAAAAGAAGGTGAAAAAGGGGGGGTCCATGTATACAGAATTTATAATTTTTATAGTCTAGCTTCAATCACCCCTTCAGGCGGGAACCATTAGTTTAGTAATGACTTCCCAGCAAACGA